GCTAGCGTAGCTTAATATAAAGCATGGCACTGAAGATGCTAAGATGAGTACTAAAAAACTCCGCAGGCACAAAGGCATGGTCCCGACCTTATTATTAACTCCAACCCAACTTACACATGCAAGTCTCCGCAACCCAGTGAATATGCCCTCAATCCCCCGCCCGGGGAAGAGGAGCAGGCATCAGGCACAAAAAATTAGCCCAAAACGCCTAGCCTAGCCACACCCCCAAGGGAATTCAGCAGTGATAAACATTAAGCCATAAGTGAAAACTTGACTCAGTTAGTGTTAAGAGGGCCGGTAAAATTCGTGCCAGCCACCGCGGTTAAACGAGAGGCCCTAGTTAATAATATAACGGCGTAAAGGGTGGTTAAGAATAAATATAAATAAAGCCAAATGGCCCTTTGGCCGTCATAAGCTTCTAGGCGTCCGAGACCCCAACACGAAAGTAGCTTTAACAACTTCACCTGACCCCACGAAAGCTGAGAAACAAACTGGGATTAGATACCCCACTATGCTCAGCCGTAAACTTAGACATCCAACTACAATTAGATGTTCGCCAGGGTACTACAAGCATTAGCTTAAAACCCAAAGGACTTGACGGTGTCTCAGACCCCCTAGAGGAGCCTGTTCTAGAACCGATAACCCCCGTTAAACCTCACCACTCTTAGCCATCCCAGCCTATATACCGCCGTCGTCAGCTTACCCTGTGAAGGTAATAAAAGTAAGCAAAATGGGCACAACCCAGAACGTCAGGTCAAGGTGTAGCCTATGGAGTGGAAAGAAATGGGCTACATTTTCTATTACAGAACACTACGAACGTGCACCATGAAACAGTGCTTGAAGGAGGATTTAGTAGTAAAAAGGAAATAGAGTGTCCCTTTGAACCCGGCTCTGAGACGCGCACACACCGCCCGTCACTCTCCCCTATCAAAACGCACCAAAATATCTAATAAACTAGCACTGATAAGGGGAGGCAAGTCGTAACACGGTAAGTGTACCGGAAGGTGCACTTGGAATAAACCCAGGGCGTGGCTGAGTACACAAGCATCTCACTTACACCGAGAAGACATCCATGAAAATTGGATCACCCTGAGCCAAACAGCTAGCCTACCCATCAAAATTAACCAAACAATATAAATAAAATAAAATAGACAAAACACAAAAAACTAAACCATTCTTTTACCTGAGTATGGGAGACAGAAAAGGTTCAATTAGAGCAATAGAAATAGTACCGCAAGGGAAAGCTGAAAGAGAAATGAAATAACCCATATAAGCACCAAAAAGCAAAGACTAAACCTTGTACCTTTTGCATCATGATTTAGCCAGTAAACACAAGCAAAGAGACCTTTAGTTTGAAACCCCGAAACCAGGTGAGCTACCCCGAGACAGCCTATTAAGGGCCAACCCGTCTCTGTGGCAAAAGAGTGGGAAGAGCTCCGGGTAGAAGTGATAGACTTACCGAACCTGGTGATAGCTGGTTGCCTAAGAAATGAATAAAAGTTCAGCCTCGCCTACCTCAGATCAAAAACATACTTTTATTAAATATACTAAGAGAAAAATACGAGAGTTAGTTAAAGGGGGTACAGCCCCTTTAACAAAGGACACAACCTTACCAGGAGGATAAAGATCATAATACACAAAATATACTGTTCTAGTGGGCCTAAAAGCAGCCATCTAAATAGAAAGCGTTAAAGCTCAGACAGATAAAAATTTATTATTCCGATAAAAAATCTTACTCCCCTAAATACTATTAGGCTAGTCCATGCCCACATGGAAGAAATTATGCTAAAATGAGTAACAAGAAGGCCCGCCCTTCTCCAAGCACAAGTAAAAGCCAAGTTGAACCAACCATTGGCAACTAACGAACTCAACCCAAGAGAGTAATGTGAATTATAAAAAAATCAAGAAAAATCCACAACCCTACAATCGTTACCCCTACACTGGAGTGCTATCTTAAAGGAAAGACTAAAAGAAAAGGAAGGAACTCGGCAAACACAAGCCCCGCCTGTTTACCAAAAACATCGCCTCCTGTAATATAACACATAGGAGGTCAAACCTGCCCAGTGACTACAAGTTCAACGGCCGCGGTATTTTGACCGTGCAAAGGTAGCGCAATCACTTGTCTTCTAAATAAAGACCTGTATGAATGGCCAAACGAAGGCTTAACTGTCTCCCTTTTCAAGTCAGTGAAATTGATTTATCCGTGCAGAAGCGGATATAAAAATACAAGACGAAAAGACCCTTTGGAGCTTAAGGTACAAAATTCAGCCACGTCAAACAACTCAATAAAAAGCAATGAACCTTGTGGAACATGAAATTTTACCTTCGGTTGGGGTGACCACGGAGAAAAATAAAACCTCCAAGTGGACTGGGATAAATTTCCTAAAACTAAGAGAGACATCTCTAAGCCACAGAACATCTGACCAAATATGATCCGGCCACCAAAGCCGATCAACGAACCAAGTTACCCTAGGGATAACAGCGCAATCCTCTCCCAGAGTCCATATCGACGAGGGGGTTTACGACCTCGATGTTGGATCAGGACACCCTAATGGTGCAGCCGCTATTAAGGGTTCGTTTGTTCAACGATTAAAGTCCTACGTGATCTGAGTTCAGACCGGAGCAATCCAGGTCAGTTTCTATCTGTAACGCGACTTTTCCCAGTACGAAAGGATAGGAAAAGAGAGGCCCATGCTAAAAGTACGCCTCACCCCTAATTTATGAAAACAAATAAATAAGGCAAAGGGAGAGCCAAAACCCAGCTACCCAAAATAAGGATAAACTGGGGTGGCAGAGCATGGTAAATTGCAAAAGGCTTAAGCCCTTTACACCAGAGGTTCAAATCCTCTCCCCAGTTCATGCTAAACATCCTAATAACTCACCTAATCAACCCCCTGGCCTACATTGTACCCGTTCTCTTAGCAGTAGCCTTCCTAACACTAATTGAACGAAAAGTATTAGGATATATACAACTACGAAAAGGGCCCAACGTAGTAGGACCTTATGGACTACTACAACCCATCGCCGATGGGCTAAAACTATTTATTAAAGAACCCGTACGCCCATCCACATCATCCCCATTTCTATTTCTAGCCACCCCAATATTGGCACTTACCTTAGCCATAATCCTATGAGCACCAATACCAATACCACACCCAGTAACCGACCTCAACCTGGGAATCTTATTTATCTTAGCCCTATCAAGCCTCGCAGTATATTCAATCTTAGGATCAGGTTGAGCATCTAATTCAAAATATGCACTAATTGGGGCCCTACGAGCTGTAGCTCAGACAATTTCATATGAAGTGAGCCTAGGACTCATCCTCCTCTCAGTAATTATCTTCTCAGGAGGCTATAACCTACAAACACTCAACATCACCCAAGAAAATATTTGACTACTTATCCCCGCCTGACCCCTAGCCGCAATATGATACATCTCTACACTAGCCGAAACAAATCGAGCACCATTTGATCTAACAGAAGGAGAGTCAGAACTAGTTTCTGGTTTTAATGTTGAATATGCAGGAGGACCTTTCGCCTTATTCTTCCTGGCTGAATATGCTAATATCCTATTAATAAATACCCTGTCAGCTGTATTATTTCTAGGGGCTTCACACCTCCCAAATATTCCTGAATTAACAACAATTAATCTTATAACCAAGGCCGCACTATTATCAATCTTATTCCTATGGGTACGAGCCTCCTACCCACGATTTCGATACGACCAACTAATACACCTAGTCTGAAAAAATTTTCTCCCCTTAACACTTGCTTTTGTATTATGACACACCGCCCTGCCTATTGCACTAGCAGGACTCCCCCCACAACTATAAAAGGAACTGTGCCTGAGTATCCAAGGGCCACTTTGATAGAGTGATTTACAGAGGTTAAAATCCCCTCAGTTCCTAGAAAGAAGGGATTTGAACCCATACTTAAGAGATCAAAACTCTTAGTGCTTCCTTTACACCACTTCCTAAGGTGAAGTCAGCTAAACAAGCTCCCGGGTCCATACCCCGAACATGACGGTCATAATCCCTCCTTCACCAATGAATCCATACGTACTTACAATTCTACTATCCAGCCTAGGATTAGGAACCACCCTAACCTTTGCTAGTTCCCACTGACTACTAGCTTGAATAGGACTAGAAATTAATACCCTAGCTATTACCCCATTAATAGCACAGCACCACCACCCCCGTGCAGTAGAAGCAACCACAAAATACTTCCTTACTCAAGCCACCGCAGCAGCAATAATTCTATTTGCAAGCACAACAAATGCCTGAATATCAGGAGAATGAAATATTAATGACCTATCAAACCCCATTGCCAGCACTATGTTTACAGCTGCCCTAGCACTCAAAATTGGACTTGCACCAATACACTTCTGAATACCAGAAGTCCTACAAGGGTTAGACCTATTAACAGGATTAATCCTATCCACCTGACAAAAACTTGCCCCATTCGCACTAATTATTCAAACAGCCCAAAACATCGATCCCTTACTACTAACCCTATTAGGGGTCATATCCACACTGGTAGGGGGATGAGGGGGACTAAACCAAACCCAACTACGAAAAATTTTAGCCTACTCCTCAATTGCACACATAGGATGAATAATTATTATTATTCAATACATCCCCCAACTAACACTAATTGCACTAGGAACATATATTATTATAACCTCCGCAGCATTCCTTACTCTCAAAATATTATCCGCCACCAAAATTAATACACTTACAATAACCTGATCAAAAAATCCAATTCTAGTATCCGCCGCCGCCCTAACCCTACTCTCACTAGGAGGCCTCCCCCCACTAACAGGTTTCTTACCAAAATGATTAATTTTACAAGAATTAACAAAACAAGACCTCCCCCTCACTGCTACAGTTATAGCCCTAACCGCCCTAATTAGCCTATATTTTTATCTACGACTTTGTTACACAATAACCCTAACCATCTCCCCCAACATAATTAACTCAACAACCCCATGACGAGTCCAAACAACCCAAACCCCCCTGCCCCTAGCCCTATTCATTGTAACCGCCCTAGGACTATTACCAATAACCCCAACCATTATTATACTAATTACCTAGGGACTTAGGATAATACTAGACCAAAAGCCTTCAAAGCTCTAAGTAGAAGTGAAAATCTTCTAGTCCCTGATAAGATCTACAAGATATTAACTTGCATATCCTGAATGCAACTCAGACATTTTTATTAAATTAAAACCTTTCTAGATGGGAAGGCCTCGATCCTACAAACTCTTAGTTAACAGCTAAACGCTCAAACCAGCGAGCATCCATCTACTTTTCCCGCCTTTGTCAAACCCAAAACGGCGGGAAAAGCCCCGGCAGAATTATTAATCTGCGTCTCTGGATTTGCAATCCAATGTGCTCTTCACCACGGGACTGTGGTAGGGAGAGGATTAAAACCTCTGTCTTCGGGGCTACAACCCACCGCCTAAACACTCGGCCACCCTACCTGTGACAATCACACGCTGATTTTTCTCTACCAATCACAAAGACATTGGCACCCTTTATCTCGTATTTGGTGCCTGAGCCGGAATAGTAGGAACCGCCTTAAGCCTCCTTATTCGGGCTGAATTAAGCCAACCCGGATCACTTTTAGGTGACGACCAAATTTATAATGTTATCGTTACTGCTCACGCCTTCGTAATAATTTTCTTTATAGTTATACCCATTCTTATTGGAGGGTTTGGAAACTGACTTGTACCACTAATAATTGGAGCCCCTGATATGGCTTTCCCACGAATAAATAACATAAGCTTCTGACTCTTGCCCCCATCATTTCTACTATTATTAGCCTCCTCTGGTGTTGAAGCCGGGGCCGGGACTGGATGAACAGTTTATCCACCCCTCGCAGGCAACCTAGCCCATGCAGGAGCATCCGTGGACTTAACAATCTTTTCATTACATTTAGCAGGTGTATCATCAATTTTAGGAGCTATTAATTTTATTACTACAACCATTAATATAAAACCCCCAGCCATCTCCCAATACCAAACACCCCTGTTTGTTTGATCCGTACTTGTAACCGCCGTACTACTCCTTTTATCACTACCTGTTTTAGCTGCCGGAATTACAATGCTTTTAACAGACCGAAATCTTAATACTACATTCTTTGACCCAGCAGGAGGAGGAGACCCAATTCTTTACCAACACCTGTTCTGATTCTTTGGGCACCCAGAAGTTTATATTCTTATTCTCCCAGGATTTGGTATTATTTCCCATGTTGTAGCCTATTATTCAGGCAAAAAAGAACCATTCGGTTACATAGGTATAGTCTGAGCCATAATGGCTATTGGCCTCCTGGGGTTTATTGTATGAGCTCATCATATGTTTACTGTTGGAATAGATGTAGATACCCGTGCATATTTTACATCTGCAACAATAATTATTGCCATTCCTACAGGTGTAAAAGTATTTAGCTGACTAGCCACACTCCACGGAGGATCAATTAAATGAGAAACCCCAATGTTATGGGCTCTAGGATTTATCTTCTTATTTACAGTGGGGGGACTCACAGGAATTGTTCTATCCAACTCATCACTTGACATTGTACTCCACGACACATACTATGTAGTTGCACACTTCCATTACGTGCTATCAATAGGCGCCGTATTTGCTATTATAGCGGCCTTTGTACACTGATTTCCCCTATTAACCGGATATACCCTACACAGCACATGAACAAAAATTCACTTTGGGGTAATATTTATTGGGGTAAACCTTACATTTTTCCCACAACACTTTCTAGGCTTAGCAGGCATGCCACGGCGATATTCCGACTACCCAGATGCCTATGCATTATGAAATACAGTATCTTCTATTGGGTCATTAATCTCTCTAGTAGCAGTAATTATATTTTTATTTATCCTATGAGAAGCCTTCGCCGCTAAACGAGAAGTACTATCTGTAGAATTAACCATGACAAACGTAGAATGACTCCACGGCTGCCCTCCTCCTTACCACACATATGAGGAACCAGCATTTGTTCAAATTCAATCAAACTAACGAGAAAGGGAGGAATTGAACCCCCATATGCTGGTTTCAAGCCAGCCACATAACCACTCTGTCACTTCCTTTTAAAGACATTAGTAAAATTAATTACATCACCTTGTCAAGGTGAGATCGTAGGGTAATTTCCTGCATGTCTTAAACTACAACTTTAATGGCACATCCAACACAACTAGGATTCCAAGACGCAGCATCACCCGTCATAGAAGAACTTTTACATTTCCACGACCACGCACTAATAATTGTATTTCTAATTAGCACTTTAGTATTATATATTATTATTGCAATAGTTTCAACAAAACTTACCAACAAACACATTTTAGACTCTCAAGAAATTGAAATTGTATGAACCATTTTACCAGCCGTCATCTTAATCTTAATTGCTCTACCCTCCTTACGCATTTTATATCTTATAGACGAGATTAATGACCCACACCTAACAATTAAAGCAATAGGACACCAATGATACTGAAGCTACGAATATACAGATTATGAAGACCTAGGCTTTAACGCCTACATAACCCCAACTCAAGATCTTACCCCTGGACAATTCCGACTACTAGAAACTGATCATCGAATGGTTATTCCAGTAGAATCCCCAATTCGAGTCCTAGTATCCGCTGAAGACGTACTACACTCCTGAGCCGTCCCATCCTTAGGGGTAAAAATAGACGCCGTACCAGGACGACTAAACCAAACCGCCTTCATCGCCTCACGCCCAGGTGTATTCTATGGACAATGCTCTGAAATCTGCGGTGCCAACCACAGCTTCATACCAATTGTAGTAGAAGCAGTCCCACTAGAACATTTTGAAAACTGATCCTTACTGATACTAGAAGACGCCTCGCTAGGAAGCTAAATTATTGGACAAAGCATTGGCCTTTTAAGCCAAAGATTGGTGACTCCCGACCACCCCTAGTGAAATGCCACAATTAAACCCCGGCCCTTGATTCGCAATTCTTTTATTTTCTTGACTTATTTTCTTAATTATTATTCCAACCAAAATCTTAAACCATGTTTCACCAAATGAACCGACCCCAGTAAGTGCTGAAAAACACAAAACTGAACCCTGAGATTGACCATGATAGCAAGCTTCTTTAACCAATTTGCAAGCCCGTCGTATCTAGGCATTCCATTAATTGCCATTGCAATTGCATTACCATGAACTCTTTATCCAACCCCATCATCCCGATGAATTAATAATCGACTTATTACACTTCAAGGATGATTTATTAACCGATTTACAAACCAACTAATAATACCCTTAAATGTAGGAGGACATAAATGAGCACTCTTACTAGCTTCCCTAATAATCTTCTTAATTACCATTAATATGCTCGGCCTACTCCCATACACCTTTACACCCACAACACAACTGTCACTTAACATAGGATTTGCCGTACCACTATGACTCGCCACAGTAATTATTGGTATACGAAATCAACCAACAGTTGCCCTGGGCCACCTACTACCAGAAGGAACACCCATCCCCCTGATTCCAGTACTTATTATTATTGAAACAATTAGCCTATTTATTCGACCGCTAGCCTTAGGGGTCCGACTTACAGCAAACCTAACCGCAGGCCACTTATTAATTCAACTCATTGCTACAGCGGTGTCTGTCCTACTACCTCTAATACCAGTAGTAGCAATTTTAACTGCCACTGTGCTCTTCCTTCTCACATTACTAGAAGTTGCAGTAGCAATAATTCAAGCCTATGTATTCGTACTCCTTCTAAGCCTATATCTCCAAGAAAACGTTTAATGGCCCACCAAGCACATGCCTATCATATAGTTGACCCAAGCCCATGACCCCTGACCGGAGCCATTGCTGCTCTACTAATAACGTCCGGCCTAGCAATCTGATTTCACTTCCACTCAACAACATTAATAACCCTGGGACTAGTTCTTCTTCTCCTCACTATATACCAATGATGACGTGACATTATTCGAGAGGGAACCTTCCAAGGCCATCACACACCCCCAGTACAAAAAGGATTACGATATGGAATAATTTTATTTATTACTTCCGAAGTGTTCTTCTTCCTCGGATTTTTCTGAGCCTTCTACCACTCAAGCCTGGCCCCAACACCAGAGCTGGGAGGATGTTGACCCCCAACAGGAATTACCCCACTAGACCCCTTTGAAGTGCCACTCCTTAATACAGCTGTACTACTAGCATCGGGGGTTACAGTAACATGAGCACACCATAGCATTATAGAAGGGGAACGAAAACAAGCTATCCAATCATTAATACTAACCATCATCCTAGGACTCTACTTTACTGCCCTACAAGCCATAGAATATTATGAAGCACCATTTACAATCGCAGATGGAGTTTATGGCTCAACATTCTTTGTAGCCACAGGATTCCACGGACTACACGTTATCATCGGATCATCCTTCCTAGCAGTGTGTCTTTTACGACAAATCCAATACCATTTTACATCCGAACATCACTTTGGCTTCGAAGCCGCCGCCTGATACTGACATTTTGTTGATGTAGTGTGACTATTCCTTTACGTATCTATCTACTGATGAGGCTCATAATCTTTCTAGTATTAAAGTTAGTACAAGTGACTTCCAATCACACAGTCTTGGTTAAACCCCAAGGAAAGATAATGAATCTAATTTTAACCATTTTAATTATTACAACAACCCTCTCCTTAATCCTGGCAATCGTGTCTTTTTGATTACCACAAATAAACCCAGATGCAGAAAAATTATCCCCCTACGAATGCGGATTTGATCCACTAGGATCTGCTCGACTACCATTTTCCCTTCGATTCTTCCTAGTAGCAATCTTATTTCTACTGTTTGACTTAGAAATTGCCCTCCTTCTCCCCCTGCCCTGAGGAGACCAATTACACAACCCCACCGAAACATTCTTTTGAGCCACAACAGTACTAATTTTACTAACCCTAGGATTAATTTATGAATGAACCCAAGGCGGCTTAGAATGAGCAGAATAGGGAGTTAGTCCAAAACAAGACCTCTGATTTCGGCTCAGAAAACCGTGGTTTAAACCCACGACCCCCTTATGACACCAGTACATTTTAGCTTCAGCTCAGCATTTATTCTAGGACTCATAGGCCTAGCATTTCACCGCACACACCTACTCTCTGCACTCCTATGTCTAGAAGGAATAATACTATCCCTATTCATTGCACTAGCCCTATGAGCCCTGCAATTCGAGTTCACAGGATTTTCTACAGCCCCAATACTACTTCTCGCGCTCTCCGCTTGCGAAGCAAGCACAGGCCTAGCACTACTAGTAGCTACAGCCCGCACCCACGGAACTGACCGTCTACAAAGCCTTAATCTCCTACAATGCTAAAAGTATTAATTCCCACAATCATAATATTTCCAACAATCTGATTAGTCTCCCCAAAATGATTATGAACAACCACTACCGCACATAGCCTTCTAATTGCCCTCATTAGCCTAACATGACTAATCTGAACTTCAGAAACCGGATGAGCCTTTTCTAATATATACACAGCCACAGACCCATTATCAACCCCCTTACTAGTATTAACATGCTGATTATTACCATTAATAATTTTAGCTAGCCAAAATCATATTAATCCCGAACCAATTAACCGACAACGCATATATATCACACTTCTCGCCTCATTACAAACGTTCCTAATTTTAGCATTTGGCGCCACAGAAATTATTATATTTTACATTATATTCGAAGCCACACTCATCCCAACCCTAATTATTATTACCCGATGGGGAAATCAAACTGAACGCCTAAGCGCAGGAACTTATTTCCTATTTTATACCTTAGCAGGATCCCTCCCACTCCTAGTTGCTTTACTTCTTCTTCAACAATCCACAGGAACACTATCAATATTAATTATTCAATATTCACAACCACTACAACTCAACTCATGAGGCCACATAGTTTGATGAGCAGGCTGCCTAATCGCATTCCTAGTTAAAATACCACTATATGGCGTTCACCTATGACTACCAAAAGCACACGTAGAAGCCCCAGTAGCAGGATCTATAGTGCTTGCAGCAGTTTTATTAAAATTAGGGGGATACGGGATAATCCGAATAATAGTTATACTAGACCCCCTATCCAAAGAATTAGCCTACCCATTTATTATCTTAGCCCTTTGAGGAATTATTATAACCGGCTCAATCTGTTTACGACAAACAGACCTAAAATCACTGATTGCCTACTCATCTGTAAGCCACATAGGATTGGTAGCAGGGGGAATTTTAATTCAAACCCCATGAGGATTTTCAGGAGCAATCATACTAATAATTGCCCACGGATTAGTATCCTCAGCACTATTCTGCCTAGCTAACACAGCATATGAACGAACCCATAGCCGAACTATAATTCTTGCCCGAGGATTACAAGTAATCTTTCCACTAACTGCAGCCTGATGATTTATTGCTAATCTTGCTAACATAGCACTTCCACCCCTACCCAATTTAATGGGGGAAATCATAATCATTACAACCCTGTTTAGCTGATCCCCATGAACTATTATACTCACAGGATTAGGAACACTAATTACAGCTGGTTATTCCCTATATATATTTCTACTATCACAGCGAGGCCCAGCACCAAACCATATTACAGGACTCCAACCATTTCATACCCGAGAACACCTGTTAATAACCTTACACCTAATCCCAATTATCCTCCTAGTAACAAAACCAGAAATTACATGAGGGTGATGCTACTGTAAGTATAGTTTAATAAAAATATTAGATTGTGATTCTAAAGATAGGGGTTAAAATCCCCTTATTCACCAAGGAAGTACAGAAAATAGTAAGCACTGCTAATCCTTATCTACCAGGGTTCAAATCCTTGGCTTCCTCGCGCTTTTAAAGGATAACAGCCCATCCGTTGGTCTTAGGAACCAAAAACTCTTGGTGCAAGTCCAAGTAAAAGCTAAAATATCACTGACCATACATTCATCACTACTCTTAATTCTTCTCGTCTTAGCATACCCGTTATTAACTACTTTAAATCCACACCAACAAAACTCCAAAATAGCAGAAATAACAAAAACTGCCGTCAGCTCTACATTCTTTATTAGTCTTTTACCACTAATAATTTTTCTAAACCTAAAAACAGAAGGCATTATTACAAACTGACACTGAATAAATATTCAAACATTTGATATTAATATTAGCTTTAAATTTGACCACTACTCCCTAATCTTTATCCCAATCGCCCTATACGTCACCTGGTCTATTCTAGAGTTTGCATTATGGTATATACATTCCGATCCAAACATTAATCGTTTCTTCAAATACCTACTTACATTTCTAATAGCCATAATTATTTTAGTTACGGCAAACAATATATTTCAACTATTTATTGGCTGAGAAGGAGTGGGAATTATATCATTCCTGCTCATCGGCTGATGACATGGACGGGCAGATGCTAACACAGCAGCCCTTCAAGCCGTAATCTACAACCGCGTGGGGGATATTGGACTGATTTTAACCATAGCCTGATTTGCAGTAAACCTCAACTCCTGAGAAATTCAACAAATCTTTACCTTGTCAGAAAACTTTAATATAACAATTCCCCTAATAGGACTTGCTTTAGCAGCCACAGGAAAATCAGCCCAATTTGGCCTCCACCCATGACTTCCGTCAGCCATAGAGGGCCCCACGCCAGTATCTGCCCTACTCCACTCAAGTACAATAGTTGTCGCAGGAATTTTTTTACTAATTCGCCTTCACCCCCTCATAGAAAATAATAAACTAGCACTAACAGTTTGTCTCTGCCTAGGAGCACTAACCTCATTATTTACAGCCACTTGCGCCCTAACCCAAAATGATATTAAAAAAATTGTGGCCTTCTCAACATCAAGTCAACTAGGACTAATAATAGTTACAATTGGACTAAATCAACCACAATTAGCATTCCTTCATATCTGTACGCACGCCTTCTTTAAAGCCATATTATTTTTGTGCTCAGGATCTATTATTCACAGCCTAAACGACGAACAGGACATTCGAAAAATAGGCGGACTCTTTAATATTTTGCCCGCCACCTCAACCTACTTCACAATCGGCAGCCTAGCCCTAACTGGAACCCCTTTCCTAGCAGGATTTTTCTCAAAAGACGCAATCATTGAAGCCCTAAACACCTCTTACCTAAACGCCTGAGCCCTAGTCCTAACACTATTAGCCACATCATTTACTGCAATTTATAGCTTCCGTCTAACATACTTTGTAATTATAGGAACCCCACGATTTCTACCTCTATCCCCAATCAACGAAAATAATTCATTAGTAATTAATCCTATTAAACGACTCGCTTGAGGAAGTATCATTGCAGGACTTATTATTACACATAATTTTCTACCAATAAAAACACCAATTATAACAATATCAACCACCCTTAAAATAGCAGCCCTAATAGTAACTATTATAGGACTACTAATGGCCATAGATCTGGCTAATATAACCAGCAAACAAGTAAAAATTACCCCAGTAATTTCTACACACCACTTCTCAAATATACTAGGATTCTTCCCCACAATTATCCACCGACTCCTCCCAAAACTCAACCTTATCCTAGGACAATCAGCCGCCACCCAACTCGACAAAACATGGCTTGAAACCATTGGACCAAAAGGGTTAGCACTAACCCAAACAATTTTAGCAAAAATTACAAACGATATTGCACGAGGAATAATTAAAACCTACCTAACTATTTTCCTCCTAACCCTAATTATAGCCACCATCCCCACACTCCTCTAAACCGCTCGAAGAGCCCCACGACTTAAGCCCCGGGTTAACTCTAATACAACCAACAAGGTCAAAAGCAATACCCAAGCACAAATAACTAACATTCCCCCACCAGACGAATATATAATAGCTACACCACTAATATCGCCCCGTAAAATAGAAAACTCCTTCAACCCATCTACAACCACCCAAGAACCCTCATATCAACCACCCCAAAAAATCCCCGCCACTAAACCAACCCCTAATAAATAAATCAAGACATACCCTAACACAGAACGACTCCCCCAAGCCTCTGGAAAAGGCTCCGCAGCCAAAGCTGCAGAATAAGCAAAAACCACGAGCATCCCACCTAAATAAATTAAAAAAAGAACCAGCGATAAAAAAGAACCCCCGTGACCAACCAAAACCCCACACCCAACCCCAGCTGCAACTACCAGACCCAAAGCAGCAAAATATGGAGTAGGATTAGAAGCAACAGCAACCAAACCCACAACCAAAGCCATAAGTAAAAAAAACATAAAATAGGTCATAATTTCTGCTCAGACTTTAACTGAGACCAATGACTTGAAGAGCCATCGTTGTAATTCAACTACAAAAACCATTAATGGCAAGCCTACGAAAAACACACCCTCTCATTAAAATCGTCAACGACGCACTAATTGATCTCCCAGCACCATCCAATATCTCAGCATGATGAAACTTTGGATCCCTTCTAGGATTATGTTTAATTACCCAAATTTTAACTGGATTATTCTTAGCTATACATTACACTTCTGACATTTCAACTGCATTTTCATCAGTGACTCACATCTGCCGAGATGTTAATTATGGCTGACTTATTCGTAATATACATGCAAATGGAGCATCATTCTTCTTCATTTGTATTTATATACACATTGCTCGAGGCCTATATTATGGATCCTACTTATATAAAGAAACCTGAAACATCGGGGTAGTTCTACTCTTGCTAATAATAATAACAGCCTTCGTTGGTTATGTACTTCCATGAGGACAAATATCTTTCTGAGGTGCCACAGTAATTACAAATTTATTATCTGCAGTACCATATATAGGAGATATACTAGTTCAATGAATTTGAGGGGGATTCTCAGTAGACAATGCAACACTAACACGATTCTTTGCATTCCACTTCCTCCTGCCTTTCATTATTGCCGCCGCAACCATCCTTCACCTTCTATTTCTCCACGAAACAGGATCAAACAATCCAATCGGACTAAACTCAAACGCAGACAAAATTTCCTTCCACCCATATTTTACATATAAAGATCTTCTTGGATTTGTAATTATACTTCTAGCTCTAACACTTCTAGCGCTATTCTCCCCTAACCTGCTAGGAGACCCAGAAAACTTTACTCCTGCAAACCCGCTAGTTACTCCCCCACATATTAAACCAGAATGATATTTCTTATTTGCCTACGCCATTTTACGATCAATTCCAAATAAGTTAGGAGGAGTTCTTGCATTACTATTCTCAATCCTCGTACTAATATTAGTGCCATTCCTACACACTTCAAAACACCGAGGATTAACATTCCGACCGCTCACCCAATTTCTTTTCTGAACCTTAGTGGCAGATATAGCAATCTTAACATGAATTGGAGGCATACCAGTAGAACACCCATTTATTATTATTGGACAAGTCGCGTCAGTATTATACTTTGCATTATTTCTTGTTTTTATACCTTTAGCAGGATGACTAGAAAACAAGATACTAGAATGAGCTTGCCCTAGTAGCTTAAAATTAAAGCATCGGTCTTGTAATCCGAAGACCGGAGGTTAAATTCCTCCCTAGTGCCGGAAAGAGTTCAAATATTTATGTCTCAATAATACACTTAATAAACCTACCTTTATGGTATAGTACATATTATGCATAATATTACATTAATATGCTAATATATTCATAATCACCAACAATTTTTTTTAAACATAAAGCAAGTATTATAATTTAGGATATACATAAAGCATGTTAATTAAAACTCAGAAGATTATTATTTGAACTTGGGAAATAGCATGTTTCCCAAAGAATCGACCACAGATTTTTCCTTGTAAACACAACTAAAATTTTATATAACCATACGGTGCAGTAAGAGACCACCAACCAGTTTATATAAAGGTATATCATGCATGATAGGGTCAGGGACAATAATAGTGGGGGTTGCACAATATGAACTATTACTGGCATCTGGTTCCTATTTCAGGAACATAATTGGATATTCCCTTAATAATTAACTATACTGGCATCTGATTAAGACAGATGTGTAGTACACACGGCGAGAGACCCACCATGCCGGGCATTCTTTTATATGCATAACGTTATTTTTTTTTGGTTTCTTTTCACTTGGCATCTCAGAGTGCAAATATAAATGTTCAATTAAGGTGGAACATTTTTCCTGTAAGCGATAATATAATTTAATGTTATCGAACATAATTTAAGAATTACATAATATTAATTCAAGTGCATAAGGTATTATTCTTTATCCAACATTCCTATTATATGCCCCGGCTTCTGCACGACAAACCCCCCTACCCCCCTACCCCTAATAAATCCTGTTTTCCCTGTCAAACCCTAAAATCAAGGAGGACCTAAAAGTGTATAACACAACCTAATAAATATTAAACCCCAAATACAGACTAAAATAAGTGAATCCCAGAAAAGAGAGACTTAAACTCCCACCAGCGGCACCCAAAGCCAACATTCTTATTTAAACTATTTTCTGATATATCTTATATAGTATTAAACTTTTGTTTTTCCCACCCCCAATTTAAAGATTATTAAATCTTATATATATATATATATCACATATCCCTAGAAATAAACAATTTAATATATAAACTATAATTATATTATATATATACACATACTGATTTTATGTGTAGTTTATCATTAACTTATTTAATTATCCAATATAAACAA